TCCCAAATCTGTATTGATAGTTACATTGGAAGTGTTAGTGACAATTCCAGTAACAATTACATTTCTAGTTCTATTTGTAGTAAAAGTGGAAATAGTAGTCAAAACGAGGATACCAGAACGAGCGATCAAACTATACCAGAAAGTTCTACTCATCTGGGTGTAACTCAACAATACCGGCATTTGTGGGTTCAATGCGAAAATTGTTATGGATTAAATTATAAGAAATTTTTTAAATCAAAGATGCATCTTTGTGAACAATGCGGATATCATTTGAAAATGAGTAGTTCAGATAGAATCGAACTTTTGATCGATCCGGGCACTTGGGAGCCTATGGATGAAGACATGGTCTCTCTGGATCCCATTGAATTTCATTCGGAGGAGGAGCCTTATAAAAATCGTATCGATTCTTATCAAAGAAAGACAGGATTAACCGAGGCTGTTCAAACAGGCAGAGGGCAACTAAACGGTATTACCGTAGCAATTGGGGTTATGGATTTTCAGTTTATGGGAGGTAGTATGGGATCCGTAGTCGGGGAGAAAATTACCCGTTTGATTGAATACGCTACTAAAGAATTTCTACCTCTTATTATAGTGTGTGCTTCCGGAGGGGCACGCATGCAAGAAGGAAGTTTAAGCTTGATGCAAATGGCTAAAATATCTTCTGCTTTATATGATTATCAATCAAATAAAAAGTTATTCTATGTACCAATTCTTACATCTCCTACTACCGGCGGGGTGACAGCTAGTTTTGGTATGTTGGGGGATATCATTATTGCCGAACCCAATGCCTACATTGCCTTTGCGGGTAAAAGAGTAATTGAACAAACATTGAATAAAACAGTACCCGAGGGTTCACAAGCAGCCGAGTATTTATTCCAGAAGGGCTTATTCGATCTAATCGTACCACGTAATCCTTTAAAAAGCGTTCTGAGTGAGTTATTTCAATTACACACTTTCTTTCCTTTGAATCAAAATTAGAACATTAAGTTCAATTATTTTGAGCAAACAAGTAATTAGTTTATCGGAATCCAAGTTAAAATTAGACGAATGGGGTTTTCTTTGTTGACATAAGATCTAATTATATAAAGAATCAAAAGTCACAGAAAATCCGCCCCCTTTTCTATATTTCTGATTATTGATCAAGAAGCCTCTATTAACAATCTATTAACAAGATAAAAGATGAAATTCTTATTTTCGTGAAATTAGGCAAATCAAAAAAATATACTCTTCTCGTCATATATATATAATGAAAATCTATAAAATTAAAATATAGAATTTTTTCTTTTTTTATATCTTACGATAATCCTATTTTGACTAAGAATCCCTGATGGATGGGATTCTAACAAACCCTTCAATATATTCAATATAATTATAAATCTAAATAGAATCTAATTCATTTTTAAGAAACTTTTTGCTTAGTAAATGAAATTCGAAGACAAGAGCAAAAAATGAAGAAAATAATATCTCATCCATATCCTTTCAAATCTTTCATGTAGAAAGATGAAAAACTACATTATATACTCACTTAGATAGATACTTATATTTATACTTAATAGCTATTAAGTAATAATAATAATTCCAATTTAGAATTATCAAATTATAATAAGATATCTTTATATATAATAAGATATCTTTATATTATAAATATAAAATATAAATAATAATAACAGGTACAAATAGTAAATCGAGGTACCCATTCTATGACAACTCTTAACTTTCCCTCTGTTTTGGTGCCTTTAGTAGGCCTAGTATTTCCGGCAATCGCAATGGCTTCTTTATTTCTTCATGTTCAAAAAAACAAGATTGTTTAGAGCCGATGGCACAAAATCTCATCTATTTTTTTTTTCAAAACTGACGCTTGTATCATAACACAGATATCTATTTAGCAAAATATGGTATAAGCGGCTTCTGCCGAAAAACTCTTATGTCTCCAGAAAATGCTATAGGGATCAATGGATTCTAGCTATTTTCAAATAGACCCGAATCGACGGATAGCTGAACTGTAAAGTTGGTCTATCTATATCTATTTGGCTATCTTTAGTGAGATCATACGAAGGGTATGCTATTAGTTTAGATCTAACGAATTTAATGAATTACTCCTAAAGGATCACATCAAACTAGTGCTAGTTGATGCGAGTTACTTCGGAAAAAAAGGACTAAAGTCAAATTCATTTGGGGTATTCTCTCAATTCCAAAAAAATCAACTGGATCAAGTATGAGTTGTCGATCAGAACATATATGGATAGAACCTATAACGGGGGCTCGAAAAACAAGTAATTTCTGCTGGGCTGTTATCCTTTTTTTAGGTTCATTAGGATTCTTGTTGGTTGGAACCTCGAGTTATCTTGGTAGAAATTTGATATCTTTATTTCCGTCTCAGGAAATAGTTTTTTTCCCACAAGGAATTGTGATGTCTTTCTACGGAATCGCGGGTCTTTTTATTAGCTCCTATTTATGGTGCACAATTTCGTGGAATGTAGGTAGTGGTTATGATCGATTT